AAATATATGACCCTTTCTTGAATGGGTCGCATCGTGTAAGAATCAAAAAATTTCTTTCACCTTCAATTAGAAATGAAATTTTAATAGAAAGTTTTATAGAAAGAAATAAGATTCATGTTCTCTTTCTTACTGATACGGATCGCCAAAAATTGGAACAGAAAAGAGATAGATTTGAAAAAAAAACATTATCAAAAAAAAGAAGGTATTTCTTGACTTTAATCAGTCAACTTGCTAGAGAAAGAGAATCAAATTTAAATTTGAAAGGATCCTTTTTATTTTTAGAACAAGAAAGAATGGATTCCGAAAAGGAAACCCAATTTTTAAAATTTTTATTCGATGCAATTCGAACTGATACTAAAAATAAAAAAAGAAAAAAAAAAATTATTGGAATAAAAGAAATCAGTAAAAACGTCCCTCGATGGTCATCCAAATTAATCAATGAATTAGAACAACAGGAAGGAGAGGGTGAAGAAGAAGTACCTATTGATTATCAGATTCGTTCAAGAAAAGCCAAACGTGTAGTGATTTTTACTGATAATCGACGAAATAATGATAATAAAGATATTCCAAATCCTGATAAAACAGACGAAGTGGCTTTGATACGCTATTCACAACAATCGGATTTTCGTCGAGACATAATCAAGGGTTCTATGCGAGCACAAAGACGTAAAACAGTTATTGGAGAACTCTTTCAAGCAAATGCGCATTCTCTCCTCTTTTTGAACAGAATATACAAACCAGACCTTCTTTTTTTTGATACCTCTGGACTAATGAAACTCATTTTTCGAAACTGGATGAGAGAGGGAGCAGAACTAAAAATTTCAGATTCTATAGAAGAAAAAAAAGAAGAGAACAAAAGAAAGGAAAAAGCACGAATAGAAATAGCAGAAGCCTGGGATACCATCCCATTCGCACAAGCAGTAAGAGGTTTAATGTTAATAATTCAATCGACTCTTAGAAAATATATTCTATTACCTTCATTAATAATAGCTAAAAATTTTGCCCGTATACTACTATTGCAATTTCCTGAATGGTCTGAGGATTTCAAGGAATGGAATAAAGAAATACATATTAAATGCACCTATAATGGTGTTCAATTATCAAAAAGAGAATTTCCAAAAAATTGGTTACTAGACGGCATTCAGATAAAAATACTATTTCCTTTCTGTCTAAAACCTTGGTACGGGTCTAAGTTAGGGTCTTCTTATATAGATCGAATGAAAAAGAAAGGGCAAAAAGAGGATTTTTCTTTTTTAACAGTTTGGGGAATGGAAACTGAACTTCCTTTTGGTTCTCCCCGAAAACGGCCTTCCTTTTTTGGACCTATTTTAAAGAAACTAGAAAAAAAAATTGGAAACTTCAAAAAAAAAGACTTTCTAATTCTACAAGTTTTAAAAGCAAGAACAAGGTTTTTTCTAACTATCTCAAAAAAAACAAACAAATGGTTTAGCAAAAGTATTCTATTTTTAAAAATAATAATAAAAGAAATCTCAAAAATAAAAAGAATTCTATTTAGTAGATTGAAAGAAGTAGATAAATCAAGCGAAACGAAAAAAGAAAAAGATTCTATAATGCGTAATCAAATAATTCATGAATCCGTGAATCAAATTCGATCTACAAGTTGGACAAATTATTTACTGACAGAAAAAAAAATGAAGGATCTAACTGATAGAACAAGTACAATTAGAAAAAAAATAGAAAAAAATACAAAAGAAAAAAAAAAAGTGACTCCAGGAATAAATTTTAGTCCTAATACTAATAAAAGTAGTTCGAATGCTAAAAGATTCGAATTACCAAAAACTATTTGGCAAATATTAAAAAGACGCAGCGCTCGATTAATTCGTAATTTTTTTTTTTTTTATAAATTTTTCATTGAAAAGATATACATAGATATACTTCTATCTATGATTATGATTAATATTCCCAGAATGCATACAAAACTTTTTCTTGAATCAACAAAAACTCTTATTGATAAACCCATTTTAAATATTAAAAAAAATCACGAAAAAGGTAATAAAACTAATGAAACGAAAATTGACTTTATTTCAACTATACAAAAATCTTTTTATAATATTAGTAATAATAATCCACAGAATGTTGATGAATTATCCTCCTTCTCACAAGCATATGTATTTTACAAATTGTCACAAATCCAAGTTCTTAAATTAAACAAGTTAAGATCTATTCTTGAATATCACGGAACACCCCTTTTTCTTAAAACTTCAATAAAAACTTATTTTGGAAGACAAGGAATAATTGATTCTGAATTCAAAGCTAAGAAACTTCGGAACTCGAAAAAAAATCAATGGAAAGGCTGGTTAATAGGTCATTATCAATACCATTTATCTCAGATTAGATGGTCTAAATTAATAGCACAAAAGTGGCAAAATAGCACCAATCAATGTCATACAATTCAAGATACAAATTTAAAGAAAGAGGATTCATATGAAAAAGAACAATTATATTATAAAAAACAAAGCGATTACAAAGTATATTTATT